GTCTTAGATAATATCTAATCTGATCAGATAACGGAATTCAATTAAACCCGTTGAACTGTTCTCTTAGAGAAGTTAATATTAATATATCCCGCTGACTGGCTTATAGATTAGAGGTTGACTCAGGAGCTTCCTAGTATAATGTCTACTAGGATAGATTACTCATATAGCGCGTCTTCCTATAACGAGCTTAAAAAGATCCCAGGTTACTCCTAAAAACAAGGCTTAGGAGGGTTGCTGACTACTAAAGGGTAGCTTGCTTACGCACCAGGGATTTTAGGATTAGCTGGTGACTCTAGAAAGGGTTTAATAAATAGAGGCTGACTTGCTCGCAAACAAAAGGGTACAACGCTGGTAGGCTATATAGGGATTTACGGATACAAAGGTTGGATAAGGTTAGCTTACTCCTCTCCTACTCTAGCATTTGGATACAGAGAACGACTATCCCGCTGGATCTTCTGTTGATGCTTAAAGGCTGGGCTATAGGCGGACTACATAACCTTACGAGTGATTAGCTTAAACTTGGGACTGATAGCCATACTCTAAAAGCTTGCACCAGGTCTCTCACTATACCCCGGGATTCTCTAGCTCTTGCACGCTTACTTTATCCTATGGTCTCTCTCGGGGCAAGGTAAGCTTTCTCTTATTGCACGCCTACCTTTCTTTCTTTACTGCATAAGGGCCATAAATAAGGGCATAAACGAAGTCAAGGGATTTCCTTCCTTCTTTCTAACTAGTGGCTGAGAGTAAGCACCTAAAAGCCTTCATTCAATAGATTTGTGGTTGAGTCAATAACATGCTCTGGGTCGGGAATCTTTGCTCTTCTCTTTTGCATTTCCGCTGCCTGCGTTCTTCTTCCTTCGTGTCCGTCCGTATCGCAAAGCTGGTCGACGCCAGCTGTAATGGTTGATAATAGGGGGCCAACCGACGACTCCCTAAAAAAATAAAGCTTTGTTCGATAAAGCAAACGATTCGTTCCGACAACTTCGGACCGGATGGATACCTTTCTTTGAATTAGCCGATCTTACAAAAATAGATCGGGCGGGCTGGTTGGGAAGGGGTTATTAGCGGAGAAAAGAATCGCTGAGAGATAGATTCATTCTATTCTACTATTTGGTTAGGGCGAATGAGTGGCTGCGCAGCATGCTCCGGAGGAGATTGACCCTTCCTCGAGTCAGTCCAGTCAGAAAGGAGAGGGCCCGCTGTCTAGACTGCATTTCGGGAGTTTGAACACCATCCCATTTCAACAAAAAAGACAACCCTGTCAAAGGTACCTAACCGTCCTTATGATATGAGTGGAAATCCAATCCCTGTCTTTTTTGCATAAAAACCAGCCAGCCGGTATATATGGATTTGAAACAGCCGTGATAAGGAAATGACCAAGAGATTAAGAGTAACCAACCCCAACGGAACCGAAAGAGGAAACGAGTGAAACCGCTTTCCCGAGGGGACAAGAGAACATCGTCTGAGCGGCTTCTACCTTAGATATGTTATTTGACGATAGAGATTTGGAACGAACCGCTGTTAAGCAAACCAAGCAACCAACAACCCCAGGAATGTATGTAGAAAAGAGGGCGTCAGGAAGAATAGGAGCTTTCTGAGACTCCTCACATAAAGCAAACCAACTCCAGGGATTAGTTCCATGAAAGCGCCAGCTCATGGATGAGCGATCAGAGTGACTAATCGGCACGGAGCGAAATGCCACTCAATTGAAAAGCATAGTAGCTCGACCACCCATCGGGGGATAATATGATATTGGGGCAAACAGTCCCGCCGACTATGGCTATGGCTGACAAGGAGCCTAGCCCCGGAACTCTTAGAAAAGAACAGATGCGCGAGCCGCTCGATTATATACGATCTTGGAATAAAGGGATTGAGAACAACTGCTTTGGCGAAGATTCGCTGTTTTGTTTTCCAGCTCACTCTGTCTTGAAACCTAACCTTACCACAGGATACCGACTTAACACGGTATTATCAGCCCATTTCGAAGTCAGGCGCTGGCTGCACTCCTAAAAGGAAAAAGTATTCCAGTAAGGACAGCCAGAAGTAGAAAGCCTGACTTTTTTCTTTTGTTTTACACAACGAAAAATAAATATCAAGCCTAAGAAAGATATCCAAAAAAGTAAGATATTTCTACCAGTGGTCATTATAGCTTCTCCTTCTGATCCGACAAAATGCGCAAAACCCATGGAAGTTACAAAAAGCATGGATCGAAGAATAGAGTTCATTTGCTTTTGACAAGCCTTGTGCCTTTTTTTCGCCAGCCTAAAGAGGGCTGTGCACTTCACTTCAGCCCATCACATCAAGGTGACAGGATTCGAACCTATGGCCCTCTGTACCCAAAACAGATGCGCTGACCAGACTGCGCTACACCTCGTCTCACCCCCTCAGCATATAGATCCACCCGATCGATGAAGACTCGAACCGAACTCGCCCATCCTTTTGGGCATAGGGACGCGAGAACCAAAAAAAAAGAGTAATCAACCGCTTTTTTTAGAAAATCTGCCTCCAGCAAGACAAGATAGGGCGACGCCAAAAAGCCGTATAGTGCAGGAGCGCTCACATTTTTTTTTGCTTCCTCTTTCACTTGAATTTAATAAAATCCGGCTCGGCTACCTGTCCTTTGGACCCAAAGCCCGCTTAGAAGTGGATTCGAACCACTGACACAAGGATTTTCAGTCCTTTGCTCTAACCAGCTGAGCTACCTGAACCACTTTCCTAAAGTCTGTTTTCTTCATCGAATAGCGCCCTACCTTACTTACCACTTTACTAGTCAGGGAAAAGCCCTTTACTAATAACAAGAAAGAAAGGGCTTTTTTCGTTCGTCAAGCTTTCGAGCAGCTCTTTCAACTGCCGCCTAATCTCCTCTCCCAACATGCTCAAGAACCGAGAGCCGCCCAGGGACTGCCGGAGGGAGCTTGCTTATAAAAAGAAGATAGGCCGGTCAAAACAACGCGCAACGGGCTCTCCGCTCACTAAGTAGTGCTATTATGTCCTCCGGGGGACTCCACCAACACCAAGAGGTTCTTTCTCTCACGTAATTTCGCCCGCCCGTTCCACTTCTGTGCCGGAGGAAATGGGATTCGAACCCATGATACAATCTTCTTGTATGTCGATTTAGCAAACCAATGCCTTAAGCCACTCAGCCATACCTCCAAGTTGTTGATCGGAATTTGATGTGCGGTTGGTTGGTTGCCCGAAGGGCTATCTGATCCGATCAACTGCGTAAGCCGTAGCGCGCTAGCGCGCGTACTCTTCCTCTATCTATGAGCGAGACTCCATCAAAATCTACCACTCGTTGGGCGACGCCCTCTTTTCTATGAACACCCCACCACTGAATGATGAACTTTGCCAGTCTTCGCCTCCGACCCGACCAGGAGAGAACACAGAGTCAAGCCGACGCCCTTACCCGCCTGAATTGAATTCATATCTCCTTCGTCTGGTCGAGAAGGGAGAAAGCCCGGGGAACTGGACTGTGACTCTTCTATTACATTCATTACGGAGAAGTCCATTTTCGTCATGATCGATCCACGTCCTACCGTAGTGCCCGGAGAACCAGGCTTGCTTAGCTTACAAAGCTAGCTTACTAACGCGAAGGTAGGGGCTTACGTCAGTGCTTGTGCGTTTGAAGACCCCCCCATTCTAGTCTAAAGGCGAGCCCCTATCAGAGATGGAATTGGCGCGCGGGAGCGATCTTTGAAAGGTTCGCTAATCCTCGTCGCTGGGAGAGGGGCTAATGCCACTCGACTGGTTGGAGAGGGGTGAAGCTTGCTTACTTGTTAGAGTAAGGAGTTTAGGCTTTCGCGCAGCTCAATCCCTTGCTTGTTGTTTTCGAGCCGGAGCTCGCTGGGTAGTGAAGTGGTCCGTGAAGGTTAAATCACACTTGTGTTAAGCAAGCCGAGTAGTCAGACTTAACATTGATTGAAGCAGCTGTTGGAGAGAAGACACCAGTCAGACCTGCAAGCACCGGGTAGTACGCAGCGGCAGTTTTCAATCATACAATGTGTACTCGTAGTCTGACTTTTAGCGGTAGTCAGCTGTCCTCGTTCTCCTCTTTTCATTGCCCTATTGAGTAAGGGTCGGTGTTTGCAAAAATGTCGAGCCGACGGGGTCAGGTACCAGTAGTGACAATGGCAGACGGGGGGGAGCTGGACACTGCTGAACCGGAAGAGATTGCTCAGGATGAGTGTCTGGGTAACAAAGCCGAGAAGGGTGTAGTCAAGGTGCGAGTTTAACGAGCGAGGAGAGTTATTTGGCCCATAGAAGCGAGGATCTGGAAGAGAGGGTTGATACTGGGTCAACTATGGCAGTGACTGAGGGGGACTTGTTCTGTGATAAACAAATGACTCCAAACAAGAACCTCAGGGCAGCCAATCCTGACGAAAAGAGGTGAACCTGAAGCAGTAAGAGTAAGCGTTCAGGTGCTGGTGCTATGACCTTTTTTCCACCTTTTTCGAATCGAATGATTCAGCGCTCTCAGAAAGCGGATCAAAGGCTTCCTATTCAACGGATTCGGATTATTCTACTTTATATGCTTCGGATGCTTCCTCGGCCGCGCAGTACGTACTTCTGTTTGGAGAGTCTGTTCCTTACTTAGCTAGGACTTTGAGTGACTAGAGTAGCCCCTCTGTATCCGAAGGCGCCTTTTGTTTATGCACCTGAAACGGCTTCCGATTTTACTTACTTATAGTAAAGTGGATCGACCCCGTTCAGTATAATTCCGAAGAAAGAAGGCTAGGCTTCTTGAACCAGAGCTAATTCGATCTTCCCCTTTCGACAATGTGTTTGAATAGCAAGCAAAAGTACCACGACCGAACAATTCAATTCGGTTAACAAACTACTTCTAGAATGAACTACATCCATCAACCGGCATACCTTTATTCTCGTAACTACGATCTGTCTTCGGTGTTGATATGATCTTTCTATCAAGAGAAGATCGGGAATTGCCGCTAGGCTTTTCTTTTAGCTCTCACTCATCCCGGGCTATTCTTATTATTCTTGGCCACTAAGGAGTAGTTGTGGCTTTTGACCAAGAGAACGAGCTAGACAGAAAAGGTACCACCGAAAGAAGGTCGACCTCACCCCCTTTGGTAAACCGAAGCAGAGAAAGAGGAAGAAGCAAAGCTAGGCCATTCGATTAGGGATGTTCTCACCTGTGCGTACTATCTTTAAGAAGGAATATACAAAATAACCTTCTTCTTTTTCGCATCTCCCAAGTTCGAATGCTTTTATGCTGTTAAAAGAAATCGAATACCATTCGTGACCCAATTCAAAAACGGAGTGACTGAAGACCTCCTCCCCCTTTCCCGCCTATCCCTCCCGCAAGAGAGGACTCGTTCTGGCTTTAAAGAGCCTCTTTTTTAGCAGTCTCGCCCATAAGATAAGAGAAGATTGACCATCTCTTCTTCCAAGCTTCTTCTCGGCGTAACGAAAGAACTAGATGAGGAGAGGCCTCCGGTTTAAAATCCCTACCTTACGAGGGCGCCCTAGCCAGATTCACTTCCGACGGGTCAATCAAGCCTTTGAAACTAGTTCAAATAGTCGTCACAGTCTTCGTTCCTGCTTTCAACGAGACTTTCTTAGCTGCATCAGCTTGTAAAAGTCTCTCTCCTTCACCAGGAAAAGGGAGAGCGGACAAAGTACCAGACGATGTCGGGTTGGGTAAGAAGAGCTTACGAGAAGAGTAAGCAGACGATGTCGATAGAAGACGATTCGTGGGATCTTCCTCAAAGTCAAAGATAGATAAAAATGAGCTAAACTAAAGAAGGCCAGCCCATGAAATTAGATGTCGAATGAGTACGATTTCGAGCATAAAGAGAGAAGAAAAAGGAACTATTTAGCAAGAATCTAGGTTTAGCAAGATAGCTGCCAGAAAGACTGAGCTTAGGTGCATAGCGCTTAAATAAGTGGTTGAAGAGTAGCTTTCCATCCCGACAATGACTGCTGACTTTCCATTTTTGGGATTTCACTTAAAAGACTGGACTTCAAGCAGCAATGAGAGCAAAGGCAAGGAATTGATGCGCCAATAATCGAAGAATGGGGCAAGGCAAATTTCCAGACAATGGCAAGTGCTTGAGAAGGAGCTGTGAAAGAAGGGGCTGCTAGAGAATAGGGAGCTCTTGAAGAAGAAGGGATTGCGGGGTGAACGGCATTCTGTTGTACTACTAACACTAGCTGTACTAGAGTAGTTTAGTAGCGCCTTTTGAATCAAATAGGCGAACCCTTTCCGAATCCGAAAGGCGAACAGCCCGCATTGCAAGCAAATAGATAGCCCCCGCCCGTTTGAGTCGTTGCGAGCCGGAAAGCGTACCGGCAGTTTGAGTCACGAAAGGGCCGCTTGCTTAATCTTGATTTTCTTATATTTATATATAGAAGAAAATCATTTTTTTATCCAATTGTTCATTCCTGGGAAGAGGAAGAAGCAGATAGAGCAAAGGCCTCCTCTTTCCGTCCACTCTTCCCGAAGTGAGCGAATTGCATGTAGAGATCCGTAGGGGCTTATAGTTTAATTGGTTGAAACGTACCGCTCATAACGGTAATATTGTAGGTTCGAGCCCTACTAAGCCTACCACCCCCTTATCTTCACCCGATACAAGAAGGCAGTCGAAGTCCCCTCCACTCTTCATTTTTTTTGGGGGAAGACATCGCGTTCCTAGTCGATTTCCCTCATTGCACTGTCCCCTTAATGCTACGAAGTGAAGCAGGCATAGAGACCAACCATAGGGTATCTATCCTGTGATCTTTCATCAACCCCGGCTCGGTATCGGTAGTCTCAGTCTTTCCCTGCCTGCCCTGGTATGAGTTGAGAGTATAAGAGGGAGTCTTATTCTACTCTAGGCTCACTCCACCCCCTGTGTTGTCTTATTTCAGGAGGGACTAGATTGTTAAGAAATCCCTGACTCTGTCTTTGGGCTAAAGCCTATAGTTCTCTCCTCACTAACGGAAGTCTCTTAGTAAGTAGCATCAGCTCTTCCGGGGGAAAGCCTGACGTAAGGAGTATTCGCGGGCTATCCACAAGCATTCTCCCCCTGACCTGCCTCCCAACCTCAAGATCATCAGCGGACGACGCCTTCTTCCGAAAGTCCTCCCTCTTTGCTTTGCCCCAGCGAAAGAGACTGAAAAAGATCCGTATCCGATTCCTCGGGTCTTGCTGCGTCAGCTACCGTAGATAGGAGGCTTTAGCCTATAAAGAAAGCAGCTTAGTAGTAGGAAGGAAGCAAAGAAAAGTATGCCCTACATGTCAACAGGGTGGAAGTTCAAAGCATCGAAGATGAGTACATGGAAGCACCAATGAAGAAAGTCCAGAGTGCAGATATAACCTTCTCGACATAAGACATCTTGCTGGACAGGAAGAAGCATACATAAGCGGCCTCTTTATCTCACCGGTGACATCGGCGAAAGAAAGAAGGCTACCGCGGGTAGAGATCGACCCTAGGGCCTCCATCAACGTGATGCCACTGCGGGCCCTAGCCGATCTTGGAATTAAATCCTACGAGCCGGCTAAGTCAGACCAAGGTGACTATTCCGGGGTACAATGCCGACTCGCAAAGAGCCATCGGCAAGATTAGTCTCTTGTGTGTGCCAAACATGGGATCTGAAGACTGAGGTCACTTCTTACGTGATTGACGGTGACACCTCCTAAACTTCCTGCTTGGATCCACAGCGTGGTACCTTCCACCCTTCATCAATGCTTCAAATACGTTGATGAGAAGGGAGAAACTGGGTATTTGCCGACAATAAGCCCTTTTTTAAAGGAGTCTAGGCATACTGTCTGTACGGATGCGCGTCTTTACAACGACGGCCCAGCCCAGACAGTGATGGATGACGAAAGCCCGCCAGCGAAAGCCGAAGCACAGGTTCGTAGACCTCTCCGAATCCCTCGAAAGCTAAGGGATTTACGGTCAACGCTATCTCAAAGAGCATGACCCTGTTGACGAAATCTCTAAACAGGGGCTGGGGGAATTACTTCAACTCTCGGTAAAGATGCCACTTCCTGCATTACAGCAACCTTCTCAGGCAGAGGACCCTAATGGAGTGGAGCGACATTCGTCCTCTCAATGGAAGGTTTTTTTCCTCATCTTTCACAGGGTAGCCCGGAAGTCTTCTTCTACGCTGGAAAGAATCGTCACCGATGGTGAGATAAGAAAGAGAAAGTACAGTCCGATTGCAAAGAAGCGAAGGACATGGGCTATGACCTTGAGGAGCCTGTCGGGCTGAAGTGAAGAACGGTCGAGGCAGAAAAGTACCCCTCGAGCCGCATCTAAGTGAAGAAGAAAGGGAAGCTTGGCTAGCCGGCCAGTACGTCGATCTCAGAAAACATAGGCGTCGGGCTACCTGCCAACTCCGCTCCCTGCGCCGAAAACTTTGTCTGACGCCGAAAGTTCTGGAGATCTCTTCCAATTGTCTATAAACTCTGTCTCCGTCAAACAAAGAGACGAGAGTCAGTTCAAGAATAGGATGTAGAGCCTGTGCCCCCTACAGAGGACGAGGTCAAGTAAATGGATCTCGTGTTGACAATCCTCGCCCTGTATTCCTAAGTGCAAGCTTCTCAAATGAAAGAGATTTGACAGTAAATGGATCTACTCAGAGAATTATTTGATGTTTTCGCTTGGAGCTACGCCGAACTGGACTAGACCGAAAGAGAAATGAGTTAGCTCAGGCTCAGGGCGTGAAAGAAAATAGATAAGAAAGGCGATTCCTGATCTGAAGAGTTTGCTATAGTGGAATCTGTTGAATTTGGGAAGGCTCACAGGTTTGGTGGTATATCCTTACATATATAAGTAGTTTTGATCCCGGCTCCGGTCAAATGGATTTAGGAAAGCTTCCACGTGACATCCTCAAGTTAGTCTTATGCTTGAACTGTCTTATCGAAAGCTAAAGGTAGTTAACCTAGGGGTAGGGGAAGAATCCGACTAAGCTTTGCCTTGAACTTGGCACCTTACCTTCGGAGCCTTTGCTTGGGAATTAGATTCAATAAAGAGGACTCACTGATTGGACAGTGGCACTGGAATGATAGCAAGCATCCCTTCTTCTCTTTCTTGGTATGAAAGAAGTAGCTAGGACCCATCTCCATTTCATAAAACTGGTAGAGTAGAAAGATTAGCTCTTCCTTCCTAGGCGGAAAACAAAATATTGGATTAAAGAAGAGTCGTAAGGCCGCATTGATCGAATAGATGACTAAGGCTTAGAACTGATAGCAATTGAATCAGCTGTTGATGCAATAGAAGTCTAAGGTCTTTTTGCAATATCCCCTGCTCTCGAATGTGCTCTTGTCGCAATGGAATCTGAATACCATCTTTTCTGGGTATTGGCAGCGAATCAGATAGAATAGGTAATTGTTCCATTCCATTAGGAGCTCTTGTCTTATAGAAGTAACCGGTGTTGGATAGAAGACTGTTTTAGTTGCCGCTCTTCTCTGTTTTGAAGCAAAGAAGGAAGTGACTTGTTCAGCTGTAAACTCTGCTGTTCTTGTTTACGACTCTACTGCTAGTGACTTAGATAGACCAGTACCCCAACAGCGTGGATGACCGATTGATGCTATGTGGATGTAGATCACCTTACGGACCTTTTCGGAATACTGCCTGCCCGAAGACCGGGTTAATAGGCAAGACGTGTTGTAACTTCCCCTTAGGTAGACTGGCATGCTATATCACCTTTAGGGAGGATAAAGAAGTCTTCTGGTTGCTAGCTGGAAGAGAGACCCTTCCATAAGTCGATTCAAGCCATCAATAAGTTGCACAAACAAACCCCGTAACAATAGCCTAAAATAGGATGGGAAGAATATGCCTGCCCAAATCGATCTTCTAGCACTGCTTCTGACTTCAGATGTCCATCAAGAGCTACCTACCCAGCAGTTCAAGCAAGAAGGTTTTACTATAACCGCGAGAAAGAATGATGGATGAGGAGTGATAAGCTCGGCAGACTCACATACATTTCTGAGTCCAGACCCTTATTATGTCTCATAGGGGATACGTTAATGGAATGGAATACTTTTAGTTTGAACCCTAGTTCGTTTTCCCTCTGGTTTGTTTTACCCCCGTGTTACACTCCTTCAACTAAGACCTTCCGGTGCCTTTCGTCGGCCTGGAACCATTTCTGAAGCTAGAGCAGTTGAATGAGGATATGTTGAGCAGCCAGCTATCAGAGAGTTCCGGGGCCACTGAAATATTACCCTTAGTGGGTAAGATAGAGCATCCAGAGAATGAAAAAGAAAGTCTTGGGGGGGGGTTGACACATCTACTATCCTATTTCCTCCTGATACTGAGACTCTTACTTATCCAACATCAACTCTCCGTGGGTTACTTCCTGAACTAACTAACTGTCGAGCTACAGAACAAGGAAGTTAGAGAGAGGCGCTAAGAGCATAAACCCTCCTTATCTAACCCGGGGCGAGCTTCTAGAGTCTTAATGTATTCCCTTGACTCCATATCAACTATTAGACCAACAACTAGGTAAGGAGCAGAAAGAACATTGGATGGATAAGCTGCAACAACTTCACGGGGTGCGGGGACCTAAGCAGCTACTATTTGTCGTGTAAGCCAGGATCCATATAGATATTATTTTTTTTATCAAAGGAGTAAGATCCGGGCATCCTTCTTTCCTTTGGGGTTTATATGGGACTATCCGTATTAGACCTAAAGGGTGTTCCCTCTAGGCCAGGGCTAAACCACCTGTTTCCCATGACCGCATGTGCCCTCGGGGTTAGCAGCAAGAACAGCAGCAACTCCGTGACTTCCGTTCTGCGCAGCTAACAGCAACCTAGATTATGCTTCCCCGGGGTGATCTCAAGAGAAAGTACTATATTGGATGATGGATTACCCGGTTGTACATGAAGCTTCCGGTGCCTTAGCTCTTGCTGATACTATGGGAGTCTTCCTCGCTTTCAACTCCAATTGATAGTGTGATAATAAGGAAAGGAGTTCACAGAAAGGTTGATCGGTACTACAGGAATATTCCCTTTCTTTAGGGAGTCAAAAAGTATTTCAACTGGTTCCGTCTCCCATATTAGATATAAGATAGGTATAGCCTCATCCATGTGAGTCTTCAATTAGCTCCTCTAACTGAAATAGAGTGAAAGGAGAAGGGTTCAGAGTAGCAAGCAAGCAAAGAAGCCAGTCAGCGGTTCTTAGATGGTAATAAGACCGTCAGCAGGTCACAAGCGAAAGTCAGAGAATCGGATGTGGGACGAGGGAGGATATAAAGTCTAGAATTAGCTCTATGATATCCCGAAAGAAAGGCAAGATAGTAGCACGATTGCTAGCACCAATTCCTTCTCGTGTGCCAGGCAGGGGATAGAGTCTTGTCTTATTCCTTCTACGATTCCGAACTTTGTCCTAAGAGCGGATTCGTTCAAAGACAGGAAAGACAGTTTAGAAAGCAGAGACAGAAACTGGGACAGGATGACTACTGGCTTGAAAGCGGCGTGACTCACTGTGATTGGAATCCGACTTCCTTGTGACCCGCTTACTTGCTTATGTTGTACCTCTTCCTTTGCTAACTCCGCCTGTACTTGAGCATTAACTAATCTATCACTTCCCTCTTCTCTCTGAAAGCTTTTCCACTTGCCAGTTCCCCTGACCACCCGGAAAGAGATTTACTTTGCAAACTTTCACTGAACTAACCTGTCTTTTCTCTCTGATCGAACGCTTTCACTGGAACTGTTCTTTCTATTTTCACCAGTACCGGAACCAGTGCCAGAGCCAGTACAACTCAATCAAAGTGGGAGCCGGTTTAAGTCAGTAGTATTGCCGGGCGAGTCAGGTGCGGGAGGAAGTCGTAACGAAAACCGTTCGGAAAAGGTTTGAAGTCTTAAAGTCATATACTTTTAAAAACCTTAAAGCCGGAAGTAGAGCTAGTTGTTTCAAGCAAGTCCAGCCTTTCAATCGGTCGGACGAAATTCTCATTCACCAGTATCGGATATAGTTAGGCAAGCTTTCTTAACTTAAATTAGCATATGCCGTCTTCCTATCACGCTCTGCTGCAGTCCTAACAACTCCATATCATTCATTATTAAAGCGAAAGCGAAGGGAAAAATATTGGAAACCCTCTCCTAGAGTCTAGTTCCGAGTTAGAAGGGCTGCTAATAAAGCCGATAGGTAGGTCGGTGGGAAATGAACCGGAAGAGAAGCAGATGGAGCTCTTTTCCAGACCATATATTTAACAAAAGAGGATGAAGATCAGGCTGAATAGAGGTTGGTTTCCAACAACTGGGGTTTAGCGCCCTGCCAACTAAAAAGGGCTTGCCCGCTCTAAAGGAAAGGTTTTCCCCAGGAGCTATGTATAAGGAAGGGGGCTGGTGGCTAAGCTTGCCTCAACTCAACGGCAAAGTCCCACAACTTAGAAAGCGGTGATAAACATGGCCTGTAACACACTTGCTGATTACGGAATAGGGGATGGGACCCGACCTGTCGATGCTCCGTAGCAAGTCTGGTTGTGTCTTGGGTAGTTCTAGTAGTATAGTTGTAGTAGTAACGAGCCAGTATATACATATATGATATTCGTTTGCTTATTATTTTATTACTTTTTTTTTTACTTATATATATATATGATATGAGGAGGTGCTCTACTTTCTCCATTTATGAAGGGATCATAACGGTACTAATTGCTGCTTTCGAGATTAACGAAAGCAATGCTATAGCTCCCAGTTGCCCCTCTCCTAGCCGCAATCTGTCTTGCTTTCGCGTCCTGTCTAACTTCCCTCCCGGGTTCTCTTTCTGTTTTATTGAGGTTCGTTTCCCCGTATTCAAGTATAAAGTCGTACCAATCCCACCATGTATAGAAGTCTAGAATCCTAATAATTAAGGTCTAATTCTTTTTTAGGTGACATTAATGATTTATGGTGGATAATTTTTATTCCTCGGATTACATTTATGTAGAAAAACGGATGTTGGGCAATTTTCGATTCTATCGCTCGGCTTCTGTTTTCCTTCATGATATGGGTCAATTCCCTTTCGGTTTCTATCTTTCTATCAGTAAGCCTGCTTCGCTTCTCTAATCGCTAAGCCTTATTTATTTGGAGCGGTTCCCTTCCTTTATCTTCTCTTCTGTGTGAAAACCATATTGCTCAGTTTCTGTTGAAGAACAGGTTCTCAATCTATTTATGACTATCCTCACGCCTATAAGAAATTCTTTCCGGAGCGTTAGTTTGTATTTCACACAAACCTATTCGTTCGATCAGAGCAGAGATTCACAATCACCGAAAGCGGAGCGGGCCTGCATGTATGGGTGCTGTTCGCGGATTTGATCGTCGTGCCCCATTGAGAAGGATGTTCCCGAGGGCTGAACTAGAGAAAGGTAAGCCTTCCCCCACCTATCAATTCCGAATGGATTTTCTGCCCTTCTTTCTAAAGAAGTCGTCTTGGTCTTGGATCCGCTCTTCTTTGACTCCTGTCCTGGTAAAAAAAAATCCGGCGGAATGAGCGCACCGACGGACAACATAGCCAATTCATTTGCTTGTCAATGAATTCTTGGTGTAATACGTAAATGATTGGGGTCAGAATTTTTCACTGATCAGTCTCATCCGTGTAAGAATTCGGAATTCCGATTCCAACTCGTCCCGGAATGGGCGTTATGGCAAAGAACAAGAAGAAAACTAAAGGAGGAATTTGTCCAATAGTAACAAATGGTGCCTCCACAGGTTGACATCCGATCCAACCTAGTAGTAAGCGATCCGCCAAAAGCAACCAAAATATTCCTTGGTGAATAGGGCGAAAACTTGAACTACGCACGTACATACTTTTAAAAAAAGGTAAAGCCAACAGACATATAAAAACAGGTGCTATTGCGGCTACACCTCCCGATTTGTCAGGTATACTACGAAGAATGGCATGGATCGGTAGGAAATACCATTCCGGCACAATATGAGGCGGGGTGGGCATCGGATTAGCAGGTATATAATTGTCGGGATGCCCCAAAACATTAGGAGCATAAAAAATCCAAATGGAAAAAAAGATAGCAAAAGCTACCCAACCTACTAGATCCTTTACATAAAAATAAGGGTAAAAAGAAATTTGATCCATCTCTGAATGTACACCCAATGGATTATTTGATCCATATTGATGCAATGCGGCCAGATGAAGAAGACTGGCGCCTACTAAAATAAAGGGGAGTAAATGATGAAGACTAAAAAAACGATTTAAGGTGGCATTGTCCACGGAGAAACCACCCCAAAGCCAAGTCACTATGGTATCTCCTACTACAGGTATGGCGCTAGCTAAGCTTGTAATTACTGTAGCTCCCCAAAAGCTCATCTGACCCCAAGGTGGTACGTATCCTGTAAAAGCTGTCACAATCATTAATAGGAAGATTACAACTCCGAGACACCGAACAAATTCCCTAGGACTGCTATAACTCGCATGATATAGACCACGAAAAATATGAAGGTGAACCACAATGAGAAACATACTTGCCCCATTAGCATGCATATAACGGAGCAACCAGCCCCCTTCAACATCTCTCATAACGTGTTCTACGCTGTTGAAAGCTAGATCCACATGAGGTGTGTAATGCATAGCTAAAAAAACGCCAGTCACTATCTGAATGACTAAACAAATACCAGCTAACGAACCGAAGCCCCACCAATAACTAAGATTGCTCGGGGTTGGATAATCTATCAAATGTTGATTAAGTGTGGAGGATATAGGTTGTTTTAGAATAGAGAGTCGTTGGTTCCTTATTCCGCTAGTCATTTATTTTTTATCTTTCCTATCGTGACAACTCTGGTTCCCCCACCTTTTTTTTCGTTCTGGGGCCCTACTAAAATAAAATATATATATATTTTAGTACCTTTTCTTTCTTCCACCTCCGAAGGATGGAGGGGGTATACAGCGAAAGAAGCGAGCGTCGAAGGGGTCATCCTGGGTTACTGAAGAGTCGTCCGACTGCTCGGTGACCGGGGTTTTTACCGCTTTATCTTCTCTCCAGCACTCTCGGACTGATCATCTTACTGCAACAAAGCAAGCTTAGGAAAGAATCTAATGGAAATTTTTGTCTCTGTCCGTTCTT